ATGCGTTACAAAATCTCGCTTTAGCCAATGATCCAATCAGAGGAATAATTGGAACTATTATATCGAGCTTCTTGGGAGCATTATTTATTAGAAATGAATTTTCTAGCATTTGACTCCGCACCACTGAAGGATTTAGTCGAACACTTGAAAAGTAACCCCAAAAGTCGAGGGAATGCTTGGATAATTGGTTTATATGGATCCTTCCCGGGTGAGACCACACATAAAAATGACATTGCCATAAATTTACAAGGTAATATTTCCATTTATTCATCAGAAGAGGCGTATCTTTGGAAGCCAAAATTGATTTTCCTTGATATCTAACATAATGCATGAAAGGATCCTTGAGGAAGCATGGTATGACCGGAAAATCATTAGCAAAGACTTCGGCAAAATGTTCTATTTTTTTATGTAAATAGAGTCGTTCAAAAAGGACTCCAGAAGATATTAACCGTAAATGAGAAGATTGGTTACCGAGAAAAAGGAAGATGGATTCATATTGACATATATGAGAATTATATAGGAATAAAAAGAATCTTGGATTACTTTTTGAAAAAATAGAAATAGATTTAGTTGTAATAATAAGAATATTCCAATTAGAATACTGATGAAGAAAGAACCGCAATAAATGCAAATAAGAGGCATCTTTCACCCGGGAGCGAAGGGTTTGAATCAGGATTTCCAGATGGATGGGGTAGGGTATTCGTACATCTGTCGTATAATTTAAATGTGGTAATTTATCCTCTAAAAAAGGAAATATTGAATGAATGGATCGTAATTTGTAAGATATTACGATTTCTGCCCCTTCGAAAGAAGATATTAATCGTAGAGAAAATGGAATTTCCACAATGACTGCAAACCCTTCTGATATAATTTGAGAATGAAAATTCTTGTTGTACCCAAAAAATTGATTTTGGTTAGAATCATTAGCGGAAATCATCAAATAATTATGTTGATACATTCTAGTAATTAAACGTTTTACAATCAGTAAACTAGATTTATTATCATAACCTATATTTTCCAACAATATGTAGCTATTGAAACCATGATCATGAGCAAGTGCATAAATATACTCCCGAAAGAGAAGTGGGTATAGGAAGTCGTGTTGCCTAAATCTATCGAGTTCTAAATATCTTTGAAATTCCTCCATTTGAAATTAGATTTAAAGCAGGGATAGGGGATTTCTTTTGTTTTGGGTTATTAAATAACACATAGTACGATACGGTCAAAACAGGCTATTATAGTAAGAAAAGAATAAATATATACCCCGGAAACAGATAAGACTGATCAACGGACTCTTTATTCTCTCTTTTTCCAGCTAATTTAACCGGTTTATGTGCATTCTAGGATAACAAGATGGCTCGAGATCCTTTATTTGTTCAACCTAATCGCTCTTTTGATTTTGGAAAAAAATTTTTATCAATATACTGCTTTTTCTACACATTCATCCCCACACTCTAACGGAGAATATCTACTAATAATTAGGATTTCTAAAAAAAAATGGATAATCCACTTATGGGAACAACATTTCCCGCATCAAGGACTAATATCTTTTTAACGTGTAATTAGATCGGGTAATCATTCAAATTAAGAACAGAAGCTCGTTGCTTTTTTTGTTTCCCTAGAATTGGAGCCATGGGGCTCTATCCATTTATTCACTTAACCCAACTTTAATTTCATTTTCTTTTTTTTAGCGTCAAGAATTCAAACAAAGTTTTGGACCGATCCGCTAAGAATAAAATATTCTCAGAATTATCCGTTGATACGACATGCTGCTTTTTCCACTCATTCCTTTCAGGATCAGTCGCGGTCTTACAAGCTCTACCGATGGTATCGACGAAGACGTTGCTTCATACAAATGTGTAAAAAATGCTAGTCGCACTTAAAAGCCGAGTACTCTACCGTTGAGTTAGCAACCCGAAAAAAAATGTGTAGATCCAATCGGAATCAAAAAAGGGATTGAATTGCACAACGCAATCAAAATATTCAAATAGCAAAAATATTTCTAATCGATTCTGAACATAAAAAAAATGAACATATTAGATGCAAATACAATGACTTCTAAAATAAGAATATAGATTAAGATAGGAATCTAGATCAAGTCAAAATTTCTAGACTCCCACAGATTTCGTTCATATGTTATCCATTATTATCTTATCCATTTTTTTCAATAAAAAAAAAAAAGAAAGACTTCTTGTATCCCAGCAAATCCAATAAACCCATCGTTTGAATAAAGTAAAAAAAAAAAACAAGTCCATAGAACAGAGAGAAATAGATACATTTATTCACGATCGGATTATATTTGTTTGATACACAGTTGTCAATATAAATGTGAATATTAAGAAAAGAACACAATGTCGGGAACCATAAATTGAAATAAAAAAGAATTCAATTTCAATATTGAATAATAAAATCTAAAAATAAAATAAAAGAAAAAACTAATGACTTGTATTGAATTGGCACTCTCTATATATATAGATAATAAACATAGATACAAAAGGGTGTAGGCGTAAAAATAAATTCGTAGAGAAGTATAACAATGCTTGGGTTTCCTCAATCAATATAAGTAAAAAAAAGAAAGCTTAAATCCCATGTTTTTTTTTAGTTCATTAATTCAATTTAATCTGTTGATTAAGGCAAAGTTCCATAAAAACTCCCGCCTTCCTTGAAATATCATGAACAGTTCCCGTAGGTTGAGCGCCCCTTTCAAGGAAATATAGAATAGCAGGAACATTTAAATAGGTTTGATTTGATTCCTGCGTGATACACTTTTGATCGAAAGAGTTTTACCAATTCCAAGAAATTTTACTTATAAATTTCAAACTTGCTAGAATTGGATCCTTTCCATTTTTCTATCGAAAATAGACTTACGAAGTTGTTTCAACTTATTAATTAACACTAACCCTAGATCCGTGCCCTTTAAAAATGAATCAATACTTTTTACTCGAGCTTCATCATGATCATGTACTATTTACACCGCAACCCCCCCCCCCCCAAAAAAAAAAAGGAGGGTTCTAGTGAAACAGAACAAACGATGTCGAGCCAAGAGCACCCCCATTCCTATATAATGAATCTAAAATGATGGATGTAAGAATCCACAGCCGACCCTATCCTTCAAGTCGCACGTTGCTTTTTACCACATCGTTTTAAACGAAGTTTTACCCTAACATTTCTCTAGTAGGCTGCTGTAACCAGTATGTAATTGATTCAATCATGGAATCATGAATAATCATTGGTTGGGTCGGTACATAGTAATCTATACTTTTATGAATGGGTAATTTCTGAAGAAGTCTCAGCAAGAATTCAATTTAACCCCATATATATTCTATATTATGGAATAAAGATTTTTATAATATATAATTTTTTTCTATATTTTATATTAGAATATAAATTAGAATAGAAAAAAATTTAAATAATAAATACTACAAAATAAGTTCTTTTTTTTGAATCTGCCTTTTGAGGTGACTTGATAAAACAGATTCACCACTTTCACACTTCTTTGAGTACCAAAGACTCATAAGACATTAGTAAAAAGATTAAATTGATTGAACCTATTTCAATATCATTACATTATTTGAATAAAGTTTTACAGTAAAAATAGCATTTTCATAATAATAGAGATAAATTCATATTCGTATTAAACCATCAACGATTTCAAACAAATAAAGACATCAAAAAACGAATTTAATTTCTTTTTTTTATGAGTAACTAACTAAAATAGAAATATGGTTTTATCTATGCTCCCGTCTTACCTCTTACCTGGATACAAATAGATTCAATTCCATCTGTGTTATTTGAACACGATTCCATTTATGAAAAAGATAGAATTCAGATAAGAACCTTTCATTATAGTAAAAGGAAATAAAAATCAAATTATAATCAATCTTAATCTTATTCTACTCTTAAAAAAAAACATAAGGTTATTTAAAATAAAGGCAATCTTTCTTTTATTCTGATATAAAACAGAGAATCTATATTCTGATATGATATATTCTATTCAGATATGTATAATATATTATATTCTGATATGATATATATCATAGGTATGCTCTGGGACGGAAGGATTCGAACCTCCGAATACCGGGACCAAAACCCGTTGCCTTACCACTTGGCCACGCCCCATTTTGTATTTCTATTCGACATTAATAAAGACTAATATTGGTATTAGTTGTTCGTCAATTCTAGTCCAAATCTATATAATAGAATATATTAGATTGTTGCTAAGATTTTGAGACATTTAGATATAGAATTAAACGAAATTTATTGATCATTACATACAATTCGATTAAGATATTGTATGAAAGTATGATTTTTTCTATTCTCTTTTGATTTGAGAATTGAAGGCTTTTTGATTGGGTTAATTCAAATCAAAGAAAAGTTTTTTTGGTCTACCTTATTTTGATTTTTGACTCATTTTTTCTTATAGAACTTCAAATCAAAATAAAAAAATCAAAATAAGATTATATTATTAATAACTCATCATATTAATAACTCAATCAAAATAAATACAATTATCTTCAAGAACAAAGAACAAAATGTTTGTTATGCTTAATATCTTTAGTTTGATCTGTATTTGGCTTAATTCTGCTCTTTCTTCAAGTAGTTTTTTCTTCGCCAAATTGCCCGAGGCTTACGCTTTTTTGAATCCAATCGTAGATTTTATGCCAGTAATACCCTTGCTATTTTTTCTCTTAGCTTTTGTTTGGCAAGCTGCTGTAAGTTTTCGATGAGATCTTTAATACTGTCCTAGAAAAATTCATGATTTAGTCTAAAAAAAAATTCTAACAATTGATAAGATCAGATAAGTCTTATAATATAACCCTTCAATTCAAATACTGAAATTCTTGGATCGCCACGAGAAGTCTGGGCTCACCCCAGTTCCTCATTCGGAACTTTTTTACATTGAAAGAACCTAGTAGAGTCCCCCACAATATCTAATTGTGGGTATGAAAAAAGCATTTTGGTAATGAAAGACTTGACTCTTATTACAAATAAATTTCTGA